AACTATATATATATTATTCTATTATAGCTAAAAAAGAGAAAAAGGGAGTCTTTTAATGACATAGTTGTAAGTTCCTATAAGAAAAAAAAGATGTTTTTTAATATTTTTTGATTTCGCATTTCACAAAGGGACATTCTCAATTCTCAATCATGTAAAAACTCGAATAAAATAAATAGAGAAAAGCCGGCTATCGGAATCGAACCGATGACCATCGCATTACAAATGCGATGCTCTAACCTCTGAGCTAAGCAGGCTCACAAAAGAGAAATTCTACATGCATAGGGATTCAATAAATGTTATCTTAGCTATTAATTAATATTCATATTAGCTAGTCATAATGAATATGAATATAGAAAAAATATAATATAGAATTGAAAAGAAATATTCAATACTCATACTTACCATAGAAAATAACGATTAATCTATCGATATATATGATTTATATTTTTTTCTCACATCACTATTCTATAGAATAGAATATAGATATAGAATATTCTTTAATATTCTATAGAATTTTATCATTTTCGTTTTTGCTTTCAAATGCTATTTGAAAGTATTTTTATTAAGCTTCTATCTTATACATATAGAATATATTTTCTATTTCGAAATGGAATCATTTGTTCTAAATAATGAGACATTATTGCGCTCTGATTTGTAAAGATGGAAGCTCAAACGAAAAAAAGTATCGACCGTTCAAGTATTAAAAATTGCGTGGTAAAAACGAGCAGAAGAGAAACATATATACGTGGTATCTATCCATCTATATTGAATTTCGGATACAGAAATGATAGAATCGTTTCTGATTGGACCAAATGCGGGTTTACTATAGAAGATGAAAGAAGATTGCCAAGAAATCAAAGAGGAGAAACACTTTTTCGAGACAGGAAATCAGTATTTAATAAATAAATATAAATGAAGAAATAAAAAGGAAAACGACATCTCAATCAAAATGAGATCCTAATCTCAAAACAAAAAGGAGGGGGATATGGCGAAATTGGTAGACGCTACGGACTTAATTGGATTGAGCCTTGGTATGGAAACCTACTAAGTGAGAACTTTCAAATTCAGAGAAACCCCGGAATTAATAAAAATGGGCAATCCTGAGCCAAATCCTTTTTTAATTTACAAAAACAAACAAAGGCCCAGAAGGTGAAAAAGGATAGGTGCAGAGACTCAATGGAAGCTGTTCTAACAACTGGAATTGACTGTGTTGCATTGGTAGAGGAATCCTTCCATTGAAACTTCCGAAAAGATGAAGGATGTACGTATATACATACGTACTGAAATACTCTATCAAATGATTAATGACGACCTGCATCTGTATTTTTTATATGAAAAACGGAAAAATTGTTGGGAATCGATTCCATATTGAAGAAAGAATCAAATATGCATTGATCAAAGCATTTACCTCACGGTCTGATAGTTCTTTTGTATAACTAATTAATCGGACGAGAATAAAGATAGAGTCCTATTCTACATGTCATTACCGGCAACAATGAAATTTATAGTAAGAGGAAAATCCGTTGATTTTAAAAATCGTGAGGGTTCAAGTCCCTCTATCCCCAAAAAAGCCCATTTGACTACTTAACTATTTATCTTATCCTTTTTTTAGTAGTTCAAAAATAGTTATCTTTCTCATTCACCCTACTATTTTACAAATGTATCCGAGATAAAAATTTGTCTATTATGTCAAGTCTTATGATATATGATACATGGACAAATGACCCTCTTTCACCACAGACTCCCCGAACGAGTCACGGTTGCTATCGTTCTTCATCCTGAAACTTACAAAGTCTCCGATCCAAGAAATTCTAACACCAGGACAAGACTTTGTAATACCCTTTGAATTGACATAGACCTAAGTTTTCTAGTAATATGAGAATGTGGTCTCGGTATCGGGAATGGGAATGGTCGGGATAGCTCAGCTGGTAGAGCAGAGGACTGAAAATCCTCGTGTCACCAGTTCAAATCTGGTTCCTGGCACATGATTAATTTGTATGAGTCTTTTTTTTTCTATAAATTACTTAAGATAAATCGACATATATATTCATTAAAAAAAAAGTTTAGATCATACTACATACTTTTCTCCATCTCGGTCTTTGGATAAATACCCCATCTATTTTATAGATGGGTAAAGTATGTAACAAAAAGAAATTATATTTTATATTCTTTTTTCTCTTTCGTTCAAAAAGAAAGTTAATGCCTAATATGCATATCCATATTTGAAAAGTTAAATAAGTTGTTAGCCTATCCATAATACAAACGAGACGTCAATTACTATGGTTACTCTAGAACAGAACCTCGAATCTCTGGAATTGTAGAAGTGCAGATAAGTTTCGTATTTTTCAATGAGCATCTTGTATTTCATAAAAATTGGGGGCAATATAATCCTTACGTAAAGGCCACCCTATCCAACTTTCAGGCATTAAGATGCGTTTCAAACGCGGATGATTATCATAAGATATTCCCAACATATCAAAAGATTCCCGTTCTTGAAAAT